AGAATTCCTTTCCCATTTAATATTTCTCAACAAAAACTTCTCTCATTCATCAGCTACCCCGCGGATCTATTCCAAATTTATGAGTCGTCCCATGGATTTTTATATTTCGATTGTATGGCGTGGTGTATACACGTTATGCAAACAGAAGGTATGGTTACTCTACTCTATTTTTTCATGGAATGATTATTCCATTCTTTTTTCTCTTTGGATCATAACCAAATCAAAACTTCTCGAGTTATTAGAATCTGTAGTAAAAAAAGTCCTTGGTTATTTAACTTAGATGAAATAGTAATAGTTCCGCTCATCGGTATACTACAAAAATGGGAATGAAATCAATCTGATTCCAATATCTCATATCTTTCCCAAACAAAAGGGGACAATTTAAGTGGAAAGCCCATATCTATTTAATATCTATTTATTAGAATAAAATTAGTCTGTTTTTATGTTATTTCGTACTGTATAATTCCTTTGCTTTGTTTGTGGGATCATTTTCCCCGAGGGGTAATGAAAAGAATTCTAGAATGGATTGCTAATTATGCCTAGATCTCATATAAATGGAAATTTTATTGATAAGACCTCTTCAATTGTAGCCAATATCTTATTACGAATAATTCCGACAACTTCAGGAGAAAAAAAGGCATTTACCTATTACAGAGATGGTGCGATTTGATTCTTTTTTCTTGTTTTTTTTTTAGCCCTCACCTCAGTCTTACGAGAAAGAGACGCGGTTCGGTATAGAAAGAACGAAATTCTTGAAATAAACCCACGCTCGGTGAAGGTGAAGTTTGGAGATAGAACAATTCCTTCTATCGTGTATCCTCGATTGATGCAGCCTCAGATGTTTCAATTGTTGATTTGAGTATTGAGCGAAAGGTTACACCTATGGGTTCTGTATTGCGGGTCAATCCTCCACTACATTAGTACCAATAGACGGCATAAGGGAAAAAGCACTACACCTAGGAATCAACAACACAAAAACTTTGTTATAAATTCCCCCTTTCCTTATCGGTATCGGGACTAACAAGAATGGTTGGGACAACAAACATCCATCTCGTTTGTACTTTGGATACCCGTATAACCATCAAAGATCGTTGAAGTGACTAATTCCTGGAAATAGAAGGCGTTGAGAACAAAGAAATTGTTGGAGTTACCATTTATATCTAACACTAATATGATTGGTGTTAAGAAAAACCTCTTGCGGGAAGGCTGGCTAGAGATTTCTTGTAAAAATACTAGTTCCTTTCAGTTCATAATGAGATGAGAATAGTTCAATTTTTATTCTATGGATTATTCCCCTTAGTACTATGCGCAGAAGGGAGGAGCCGTATGAGATGAAAATCTCATGTACGGTTCTGGAACGGAGATTTTTTGAATAGAATGAACGACCGTAACGGATGTTGGCTCAATCCGAAGGAAATTATGCGGAAGCTTTACAGAATTATTATGAAGCTACGCGACCAGAAATTGATCCCTATGATCGAAGTTATATACTCTATAACATAGGCCTTATACACACAAGCAATGGAGAGCATACAAAGGCTTTGGAATATTATTTCCGGGCACTAGAACGAAACCCATTCTTACCACAAGCTTTTAATAATATGGCCGTGATCTGTCATTACGTGCGACTATCTCCACTATAGAAATAAGGAAAAAAAGCAAAGATCAAATTGGCTAGTAAATACTAGAAAAAATAGGCTTTCTACATAATGCATCGTCCAAAGCAACGATTTTTATCAGCTGTAGCAAGGAAAGAGACTTCACGAGAACCAAAATGGGAAGAAAAAAAATGAGTGCAGCCTATATACTATATTCTATGGATAAAGGATCAAATTGATAGAGAAAGCACCGTAAAGATCAATTAGCGAGCTATTGAGTCGATACAGTTAAGAACTGCTTACTTATGTCATGATATGAGACAAAAGTTAGGAATCAACTTATGTAATAGAGTCGATCCACTAAGGTATTGAGCAGCGGTGTAGCATCAGATCCCAAAGATAGTAAGTTCTTTTTTCTTATGGAAAAAAGTCTTTTTCAAAGATTCTATATGAATTCCATATATGAAACCGAGATAGTTACCTTTCAGAAAATTCTAACGATATTGCGGGGATACCTATGCTTCATTCTTCTGAAGGTGGGAGAAAAGATCAAACTGATTCTGATTATTGATCAAAATTAGGGTTTGAAACTTATGTAATTAACTTCTTCTGGTTAACCCAAGAAAAAATGGGATAGGTTTATGAGAAATCTAATTCAGTTAGCATCGGGTAGATTAAGATAGGACACAAAAAGAATCGATTTTTGAGCCGTATGAGATAGGAAACTCTCAAGTACGGTTCTAAGGGAAGGAACCACCTATTCCGACCGGGGAGAACAGGCCATTCTACAGGGTGATTCTGAAATTGCGGAAGCTTGGTCCGATCAAGCTGCTGAGTATTGGAAACAAGCTATAGCGCTTACTCCAGGTAATTATATTGAAGCACATAATTGGTTGAAAATC